AAAGGCGTAAAATAGGTACTTGGAAACTCTTTCTAAGAAGTGTGCATTCGCCTCTTTTTTTGGACAAAATTGAGAAACCTTCGTTCGTTTCTTTTGATATTTTTGAGCCAATGAAAATATTTTTTATGTTAAAAAATTGGATGCGGAAAAAGACAGAAATTTTAATTTCGAATTATACAAAGAAAAAGACAAAAGAAAGTGAGAAAGAAGAGGACAAAAAAAAAAACGAAAAAGAGGAAAAAAGACGTATAGAAATAGGAGAAGCCTGGGATAACATTATATTTGCTCAAGTAATAAGAGGTTTTTTATTAATAACCCAATCGATTCTTAGAAAATATATTATATTACCTTCATTGATAATAACTAAAAATATCGTTCGTATACTATTATTTCAATTTCCCGAATGGTCAGAAGATTTTAGGGATTGGAAGAGAGAAATGTATATTAAATGTACCTATAATGGCGTTCAATTATCCGAAAGAGAATTTCCAAAAAACTGGCTAACGGATGGTATTCAGATAAAAATTTTATTTCCTTTTCGCCTGAAACCTTGGCACAGATCTAAGCTACAATATTCTGAAAAAGAAAAAGATCCAATGAAAAAAAAAGGAAAAAAAAAAAAACAGGACTTTTGCTTTTTAACAATTTGGGGAATGGAAGTAGAATTGCCTTTTTCTGGTTATCCCCGAAATCGACTTTCATTTTTTGATCCCATTTTTAAAGAACTAAAAAAAAAAATGAAAAAATTTAAATTTTTTTTTTTTCTAGTTGTAAAAGTTTTAAATGAAAGAACAAAATTGTTTCTAAATGTTTCAAAAGATACAGTAAAATGGATCATCAAAAGGATTCTCAAAAGGATTCTATTTCTAAACGAAAAAATAAAAAAACTCCCCAATTCTTTATTTCTATTTCGATTCAAAAAAAAAAATTCAACAATTAATACGACTAATACAATAATTTACGAATCACCCATTCCAATTCAATCTATTAATTGGACAAATTATTCATTGACACAACAAAAAATAAAAAATATGAATGCTAAAACAAAGACAATCAGAAAACAAATAGAAAAAATGACAAAAGAAAAGAAAAGAAGGGGGTTTCTAATTTCAGAGATAAATATTAGTTCGAACAAAACAACTTATGATGCTAAAAAATTAAAATTACAAAAAAATATTTGGCAGATATTACAAAGAAAAAAAGCTCGATTAGCCCGTAAGTCGTATTCTTTTTTTAAATTTTTTTTCATGGAAAGGGTATACATAGATATCTTTATATGTATCATTAGTACTCCTCGGATCATTCTACAACTTTTTCTTTTTCTTGAATCAACAAAAAAAATGATAAATAAATCCATTTACAATAATAATAATGAAGCAAATGCAGAAAGGAATGAAAAAACAAATCAAAGTATAATTCAACTTATTAAGATTATAAAAAAGTCTTATAATATTAGGAATACGAATTCACAGAATGAACTATCTTCTTTGTCACAGGCATATGTATTTTATAAATTATTCCAAATCCACCTTATTAACGTATATAAGTATAAGTTAAGATCTGTTTTTGAATATAATCGAAGATCTTTTTTTCTTAAGAATGAAATAAAGGATTATTTTTTTGGAGTACACGGAATATTTCATTTCAAATTAAGACATAAGAACCCCCCCGCTTCTGTAATGAATCAGTGGACAAATTGGTTAAAGGGGCATTCTCAATATGATTTATCTCAGAGCACATGGTCCAGATTAGGACCCCCCAAATGGAGAAATAGAATCAATAAACGTCATGTGGCTGAAAGTAAAGATTTAACCAAATGTGATTCTGATTCATATGAAAAAAACCGATTAATGCTTTACAAAAAAGAACAAGTAAACTCATTAACAAAAAAAAAAAAAATGAAAAAACAATATGGATATGATCTTTTATCATATAAATCTATTAATTATGTAGATAAGAAGGACTCCTATGGATATAGATTACCATTCCAAGCAAATAAAAAAAAGCCGGTGATTTGTTATAATTACAACATGCGTAAACAAAAATTATTTGATATAACTGGCGATATCTCTATCACGAATTATATAGCAGAAGGTTATATTATAGATATGAAAAAAAATCTGGATAGAAAGTATTTTGATAGGATGAAAATGGATGTAGAAATACAAAATCGTTCCACCATTTCCACCCTATTGAATCCGGAATTTTTGTTATTTTCAAAACTTGTGATATTTGATAATGCATATACGAATAATCCGTGGATCGTACCAATCAAATTACTTTTTATCAATTTTAATGTAAATAAAAATGTTAGTGAAAATAAAAACATTTCTGGAAAGAAAAAAATAATAGATATTTTTAGACCATCAAAAAAAAAATCTCTTGAATTAGAGTTAGAAATTCGAAATCAAGCAAAAGCAGAATACGCGGGTCAAGTAGATCTTGAATCATCTCTCTCAAACCAAGAAAAAGATATTGAAGAAGATTCTGCAGGATCGGACAGGACAAACGATAAGGGTATAAAGAAAAAGAAATACAAGAACAAGATAGAGGAAGAACTAAATTTCTTACTAAGAAAGTATTTGAGTTTTCAATTGAACTGGAAGGGTTCCTTAAATCAAAGAATAATGAATAATATCACAATATATTGTCTCCTGATTAGATTGATAAATCTAAAACAAATTGCTATAGCCTCTATTCAAAGAGGAGAACTAAGTCTAGATATTATGGCGATTCAGAATCAGAAGGCTTTAACTCTTACAGAATTTGGGAAAAATAAAAATAAAGAATTGATGAAAAAGGGAATATTGATTATCGAATCAGTTCGTCTGTCTAGAAAAAACGATGAACAATTTATTATGTATCAAACTATAGGGCTTTCGTTGATTCATAAGAATAAGCGCCAAATTAAACCACAATACCCAGAAAAAACTCGTGTTGATAAGAAGACTTTTGATAAATCCATTATAAGAACAAAAGATCAAAAGATAACAGAAAATCAAGAAAAAAATCATTCTGATTTGCCCGTTCCTGAAAATATTTTATCCTCTAGACGTCGTAGAGAATTGAGAATTCTAATTTGTTTTACTCCTAGGAATAGAAATAGTGTCTATAGAAAGACAACATTTTCCAATGAGAATAAGAATAAAGTCAATAATTGTTGTCAAGTTTTAGCTAAAAATAAAGATTTTGATAGGAAAAAAAAAAAAAACCTAATCAATTTAAAATTATTTCTTTGGCCAATTTATCGTTTAGAAGATTTATCTTGTATGAATCGCTATTGGTTTGATACCAATAATGGAAGTCGTTTCAGTATAGTGAGGATACATATCTATCCTCAATTGAAAATTCGTTAATCTACACTCTTGCTTCTCTATTCCCGCTACCGTACATATCCGATCCGGTACGCAAAACTAAACAGGATACACACCTAAATATGCACAGGCATTGTGCTAACTTCTATTCTGAGGCGTGAATACTAATACTAATTCAATGAAATAATGTACCTATTAAATCAAAAAATGAATCAATAAAATCGTCTCATTTGCCCCATTTTTTTTTTTATTTTGTGAATGCATAAATATTGTATATTTTTTTTTTACCTATTTGAATTGATTAATAAAATAATTAATTAATTTGATTTGAAAAAAAAAAAAATCAGGAATTCTTAAGGAATTTAAGATTATGGTATATATAAAATTAAAAATTAGTGTCATTACTATTACTGCTCAATAAAAAAATATCTAAAAAAAGGGGGAGAGGAACTTTCATTTTATGGTAAAAAATTCATTTATATCAATTATTTCACAAGAAAAAAAGAAGGAAGAAAACCCGGGATCCGTTGAATTTCAAGTATTCAATTTCACCAATAAGATACGAAGACTTACTTCACATTTGGAATTGCACCGAAAAGACTATTTATCTCAAAGAGGTTTACGTAAAATTCTGGGAAAACGGCAACGACTACTGTCTTATTTGTCAAAAAAAAATGGAATACGTTATAAAAATTTAATAAATCAGTTGGATATTCGGGAGTCACAAATTCGTTAATTTGAAGAATCATTTTGAATTATTCGATTTTTTGGATTTTGATGAACTTTTTTTGTTTTAAACAATTCATGGAAAAATGAATCGAGGAAAAACCTATGCATATACCAGCCACAAGAAAAGACCTCATGATAGTCAATATGGGCCCTCACCACCCGTCAATGCATGGTGTTCTTCGACTTATTGTTACTCTGGATGGTGAGGATGTTATTGATTGTGAACCAATATTGGGGTATTTACATAGAGGGATGGAAAAAATAGCGGAAAATCGAACAATTATACAATATCTGCCCTATGTAACACGTTGGGATTACTTAGCTACTATGTTCACAGAAGCAATAACCGTAAACGGGCCGGAACAGTTGGGAAATATTCAAGTACCTAAAAGAGCCAGCTATATCCGAGTAATTTTGTTGGAATTGAGTCGTATAGCTTCTCACCTACTATGGCTGGGACCTTTTATGGCAGATATTGGTGCACAAACTCCTTTCTTTTATATTTTAAGAGAAAGAGAATTAATATATGATCTGTTCGAAGCTGCAACAGGTATGAGAATGATGCATAATTTTTTTCGTATCGGGGGAGTAGCGGCTGATCTACCTCATGGTTGGATAGATAAATGTTTGGATTTCTGCGATTATTTTTTAATAAGGGTTGTTGAATATCAAAACCTTATTATGCGAAATCCAATTTTTTTAGAACGGGTTGAGGGAGTAGGCATTGTTGGTGGAGAGGAAGTAATAAATTGGGGTTTGTCAGGACCGATGCTTCGGGCTTCCGGAATACAATGGGATCTGCGTAAAGTTGATAATTATGAGTGTTACGAGGAATTTGATTGGGAAGTTCAATGGCAAAAAGAAGGAGATTCATTAGCCCGTTATTTAGTTCGAATTGGTGAAATGATGGAATCCATAAAAATTATCCAACAGGCTTTGGAAGGAATTCCCGGCGGTCCATATGAGAATTTAGAAATTCGCTGCTTTGATAGAGAAAAAGAGCCAGAATGGAATGATTTTGAATATCGATTCATTAGTAAAAAACCGTCTCCGACTTTTGAATTGCCAAAACAAGAACTATATGTAAGAGTTGAGGCCCCAAAGGGAGAATTAGGAATTTTTCTAATAGGGGATCAGAATGGTTTTCCGTGGAGATGGAAAATTCGTCCACCGGGTTTTATCAATTTGCAAATTCTTCCTCAATTAGTTAAAAGAATGAAATTGGCTGATATTATGACAATACTTGGTAGCATAGATATCATTATGGGAGAAGTTGATCGTTGAAATGATAATTGATACAACTGAATTACAAGATATCAATTCTTTTTCCAAATTGGAATCTTTAAAAGAGGTCTATGGAATTCTATGGGTACTTGCCCCTATTTTTACTCTTATATTGGGAATCACAATAAGTGTATTAGCAATTGTATGGTTAGAAAGAGAGATATCCGCAGGGATACAACAACGTATTGGACCTGAATATGCTGGTCCTTTGGGAGTTCTTCAAGCTCTATCAGATGGAACAAAACTACTTTTCAAAGAGAATCTTATTCCATCTAGGGGGGATATTCGTTTATTCAGTATCGGACCATCCATATCAGTCATATCAATTCTAATAAGCTATTCAGTAATTCCTTTTGGCTATAATTTTGTTTTATCTGATCTCAATATCGGTGTTTTTTTATGGATTGCTATTTCAAGTATTGCTCCCATTGGACTTCTTATGTCAGGATATGGATCAAATAATAAATATTCCTTTTTGGGTGGTCTACGAGCTGCTGCTCAATCAATTAGTTATGAAATACCATTAACTCTATGTGTGTTATCAATATCTCTACGTGCGATTCGTTGAGACAGAATCTTTTTGATGTTATTGCTATGTTTCTTTCTTTATAGGAAAGGGGTAGAATAAATTCCATAGATTCATTTTCTTCATTATTGTTCCCAATTCGGATTGAAGAACTAAATCTGATAGTTATATGAGTGAAATAAAACAACTTCTTCTATTGAATATAATTTATGGCTGATGATTGAAAATTGCAGTAAAAAATATTGAGTCTCATTTTCTATGTATAAGAATAAAAAAAAAAAATTATAAGCATAAGATTCCATTTACCCCAAGATTGGATGATTAGGTATCCTGTCTTGAAGCGGGCTCAAAAGACCAACCTTATTGAGTTTCGCTACCGCTTGTATGACTATGAATTATCATACATGTATTAACATAAATAAGGGCGGGGATTAAAAAAAACATGAGTGGATGGTTAGAAACACCAAGATACACAAAGGATTTGTACCGCGGATTACGTAAATTATCCAAAAGAGCTTTTACGCATAATAGAAAAAGAATACTAATTGGGGCTTTAAGTTAGTAGAAAAAAATCAGGCAGTACTCCCCACAATTCCGATCCAGAGTATGCTCCTCTCCACTGATTAAATAAATGACTATCAGGAACGAAACAATCCTTAAATTTTTTTTAGTCTCCTTTTTACTTGCACAAAAAAGAAGAATAGGAACAAAAAAAGTAGAAAGAAAAAGGGGGGCTTTTTCTTTCTTATATCCCTTTTTCATGGAGATAGAATTCATGTCATAATTCAGAAACTAATATGTAATTATTTTTCGTAATCGAAAATGATGGGGGGTTATTGATAATTCGAAAAGAGTATTTTATTGAATAATTAAGTTATTACTCAACTTTTCACATTTTTTAGGGATAAGATCAATTCAGAAGTATCTTTTGTATCTTTTATAAAAGTGAATTTATTTTAATTATTTATTAGAACAGACAGAATTAAATTAGTCGAATTCAGAACCATCCGATAGATTTAAATCTTATCTATCTTATAGGGATATATCACAAGAGATAAATAATCGGCCCGGTCCTTAGATTTAAGGCTTTTTTTTAGAGGAGCCGTATGAGGTGAAAATTTCATGTACGGTTCTGTAATAGCGATGAGAACAGTAATGTTATCACCGACTAGAATTATCTAATAGTTTAAGTACAGTTGATATAGTTGATACACAATCAAAATATGGTTTTTGGGGGTGGAATTTGTGGCGGCAACCTATAGGTTTGATCGTTTTTCTAATTTCTTCCCTAGCAGAATGTGAAAGATTACCTTTTGATTTACCAGAGGCGGAAGAAGAATTAGTAGCGGGTTATCAAACCGAATATTCAGGTATAAAATTTGGTTTATTTTACGTTGCTTCCTATTTAAACTTATTAATTTCTTCATTATTTGTAACAATTCTTTACTTGGGGGGTTCGAATATCTCTATTCCGTACATATTTGTTTCTGGTTTTTTTGAAATAAATAAAGCATATGGAGTTTTTGGAACTACAATTGGTATCTTTATTACACTAGCTAAAACTTATTTGTTCTTGTTCGTTTCTATCACAACAAGATGGACTTTGCCTAGGCTAAGAATGGACCAATTATTAAATCTTGGATGGAAGTTTCTTTTACCTATTTCTCTCGGTAATCTATTATTAACAACTTCGTCTCAACTGTTTTCACTGTAAAAGATTGATTTTCGATATTCATAACTTGTCTCAAACAAGAGAAAGAAACAAAACAAAATATTCATGGATATTCACGATATGTTCCTTATGGTAACTGGTTTCATGAATTATGGTCAACAAACAATCCGAGCTGCAAGGTACATTGGTCAAAGTTTCATGATTACTTTATCCCATACAAATCGTTTACCTGTAACTATTCAATATCCTTATGAAAAATTAATCACATTGGAACGTTTTCGCGGTCGAATCCATTTTGAATTTGATAAATGCATTGCTTGTGAAGTATGTGTTCGTGTGTGTCCTATAGATCTACCCGTTGTTGATTGGAAATTGGAAATTGATATTCGAAAAAAACGGTTGCTTAATTACAGTATTGATTTCGGCGTTTGTATATTTTGTGGTAATTGTGTTGAGTATTGTCCAACAAATTGTTTATCAATGACTGAAGAATATGAACTTTCGACTTATGATCGTCACGAATTGAATTATAATCAAATTGCTTTGGGTCGTTTACCAATGTCAGTAATTGATGATTATACAATTCGAACAATTCAAATAAAATAAATTTTTTTTTTTATTTTTTATAAAAAATGAATAAATATTCTATTCGATTTATAAAATTATAAAAATTATTATAGAAATATTAAAAAAATATATCGTAGAGTTTCGTTTTAATTTTAATATAGTTTGGAACTACTCTCTTTCGTATAAAAAATGAAATGACATTGGTCCTATAACTATACCTATATCAATTCAGACTCCTTAGGGATTCGATTTAATTCAATGCCGAGACAAATTGAGTATATAAAACCTTTTACTGGTCGTATCAATAAGGTCATGAAATTTCGATTTATTTATTTATTTTACATATAATTACATCTAATGGATTTGCCTGAACCGCTACATGATTTTCTTTTAGTCTTTCTGGGATCCGGTCTTATATTAGGAAGTCTAGGAGTCGTATTACTTACCAATCCCATTTTTTCTGCTTTTTCATTGGGACTGGTTCTTGTTTGTATATCTTTATTTTATATTTTATCAAACGCCCATTTTGTAGCTGCAGCCCAGTTACTTATTTATGTGGGAGCTATAAACGTTTTAATCCTATTTGCTGTGATGTTCATAAATGGTTCAGAATATTACCAAGATTTTCCTCTTTGGACTGTTGGGGATGGAATTACTTTGATGATTTGTACAAGTATTTTTGTTTCACTAATAACTACTATTCCAGATACATCATGGTATGGGATTATTTGGACTACAAGACCAAACCAAATTATAGAGCAAGATTTGATAAATACTAGTCAACAAATTGGAATTCATTTATCAACAGATTTTTTTCTTCCATTTGAACTTATTTCAATAATTCTTTTATCCGCTTTGATAGGTGCAATTGTTGTGGCTCGTCAATAAGAAAAGAAATCTTTAGAACTAGCAATAAAAATCCAAATTTAATTTTGTTCGATTTTATCACATTTATTTTATTTTCGTTGAATTCTATGTGAACGTGAAAAAGTGTTTATGTAGAAATTTATTTTTTTAGTGCCAATATATTCTTGTGTTCTAGACTTGTTATATTTTTAGTTAATTGAATCCGTGGAATTGTTGTTCATATTGAAATGAATCGAAATTGATAAGGAGTTGGTCAATGATGCTCGAACATGTACTTGTTTTGAGTGCCTATTTATTTTCTATAGGTATCTATGGATTGATCACGAGTCGAAATATGGTTCGAGCCCTTATGTGTCTTGAACTTATACTGAATGCAGTTAATATAAATCTCGTAACCTTTTCTGATTTTTTTGATAGTCGCCAATTAAAAGGAAATATTTTTTCAATTTTTGTTATAGCTATTGCAGCTGCTGAAGCAGCAATCGGATTGGCTATTGTTTCCTCAATTTATCGTAACAGAAAATCAACTCGTATCAATCAATCGAATTTGTTGAATAAATAGTATTTATAATCATAATTAAGCAGAAAAAGTAGAATTTAGATCGAATAGTGTAATATTTATCAATTCAATATTAGTATGTGTGCTACACCTACACAACTTATGATCATGTTTGCGAAAACGTTAAGAAATCAAAGTATCTTGGTCCTCTTCTATTCTTATCAATTGATCCAGAAGTCTCGATTTCTATTACCAAAGTTCTGGTAAATCATTGATTCATCTGGAATCTAAATATATGATTCATTTACGAGTTTACTAGATCGAATTTTTTTTTTATTTTTGAACATCAAAAATTACTAGAGATCCAATGTCACATTCAGTAAAGATTTATGATACATGTATAGGATGTACTCAATGTGTCCGAGCTTGTCCCACAGATGTATTAGAAATGATCCCTTGGGACGGGTGTAAAGCTAAACAAATTGCTTCTGCCCCAAGAACAGAGGACTGTGTTGGTTGTAAGAGGTGTGAATCCGCCTGTCCAACGGATTTCTTAAGTGTTCGAGTTTATTTATGGCATGAAACAACTCGAAGCATGGGTCTAGCTTATTGATACGTTTCAAAAAACAACACACGAATACGACGGTTTTTTACTGGCAAAAACCTGTTCTCAAAATAGATAAATATCTTTTTTTTATCTATTTTGAGAACAGGTTTTTCTGCCCCCACTAGTGTATCTTATTTTTATCACGAATTTTTTTCCTTGGTTAACAGTAGTTGTCGTTTTGCCAATAGCCGGGGGTTCCTTAATCTTCTTATTTCCTCATAGAGGAAATAAGGTAATTCGGTGGTATAGCATTTGTATATGCTTAATAGATCTCCTTCTTACAACCTATGCATTTTGTTATCATTTTGCATTAGATGACCCATTAATTCAACTGACGGAGAATTATAAATGGATCCATTTTTTTGATTTTTACTGGAGATTCGGAATAGATGGACTCTCTATAGGACCTATTTTACTGACGGGATTTATTACCACTTTAGCGACTTTAGCGGCTCAGCCGGTTACTCGAGAATCCCGATTATTCCATTTCCTGATGTTAGCAATGTATAGCGGCCAAATAGGACTCTTTTCTTCTCGAGACATTTTACTTTTTTTCATCATGTGGGAGTTAGAATTAATTCCTGTTTATTTACTTTTATCCATGTGGGGGGGAAAGAAACGTTTGTATTCAGCTACAAAATTTCTTTTGTACACTGCGGGAAGTTCTGTTTTTTTATTAATGGGAATTCTAGGTATCGGTTTATATGGTTCTAATGAACCAACATTAAATTTGGAAACATTAACTAATCGATCGTATCCTGTGGTGCTAGAAATAATATTCTATATGGGATTTCTTATTGCTTTTGCTGTCAAATCGCCGATTATACCCTTCCATACATGGTTACCAGACACCCACGGAGAAGCACATTACAGCACTTGTATGCTTTTAGCTGGAGTCTTATTAAAAATGGGAGCATATGGATTGGTTCGAATTAATATGGAATTATTACCCCGTGCTCATTCTATATTTTCCCCTTGGTTAATGATATTAGGTTCCATTCAAATAATCTATGCAGCTTCAACATCTCTTGGTCAGCGTAATCTAAAAAAAAGAATAGCTTATTCCTCGGTATCTCATATGGGTTTCATAATTATAGGAATTGGTTCTATAAGCGATATGGGGCTCAATGGGGCTATTTTACAAATAATCTCTCATGGATTTATTGGCGCCGCGCTTTTTTTCTTGGCGGGAACCAGTTATGATAGACTACGTCTTCTTTATCTCGACGAAATGGGTGGAATGGCTATCCCAATGCCAAAAATCTTCACGGTTTTCAGTATCTTCTCGATGGCTTCTCTTGCATTGCCAGGCATGAGTGGTTTTGTTGCAGAATTAATAGTTTTTTTTGGAATAATTACCAACCAAAAATATATTTTAATAACAAAAATACTAATTACTTTTGTAACAGCAATTGGAATGATATTAACTCCTATTTATTCATTATCTATGTTACGGCAGATGTTCTATGGATACAAGCTTTTTAATACACCAAACTCTTATTTTTTTGATTCTGGGCCGCGAGAATTATTTATTTCGATTTCTATCCTTATACCCGTAATAGGTATTGGTATTTATCCGGATTTTATTTTCTCATTCTCGGTTGACAAGGTTGAAGCTATTCTATCTAATTTTTTATAGAGAGTTTTCGTGAAGAAAAAAAAAAAATATTTTTCCGCTGGATTATAAAATGAATTTGAATTGTAATCGAATATGATTGTTGTTTGTGAGAACCCCTTGAATCGCTATATTACTTGATTTAAAGGGTTCTCGACGATTAATTTATAAGAAGTTTTCTTTTCACTTAAATAATATATATATTATAATTATATCTATAATCTATATAATCGATAAAATCAAATTATATATATATCTTTCTACTTTCTATATTTGTATTTGTCAAGTTAAGTTCTTTTTTACTTACTTTAAATTCAATTAGATGTAAATGAACCATAACTATGTAGTCCTATTCCTAATAAATTGATCCCCAAATAACATATCCAAATTATAAGAAAGCCCAGAGCGGCCACTATTGAAGAATTTACAGCTTCCAATTTTTTATTTTTTCTAGTATGTAAATAAATTGCGAATATGGTCCAAGTAATAAAGGCCCAAGTTTCCTTTGGATCCCAATTCCAATATGATCCCCATGCCTCATTAGCCCATACTGCTCCTGAAAGAATACCTAGTGTTAAAAAAATAAAACCTAGACTAATAATACGATAACTCCAACGGTCCAATTGTTGAATAAATTGAGACATGTAATAATTTCTAGAAGAAAAAAAAGAAGTGTTTCGTAAACCATTCTTTCTTTCATTCATATTTATGTATTTGATCTCAGCAAAAGAAAATAATTCATTTACAAAATATAAATTATTGCTTTTACCAATAATTTGTAGGACTTCGCGAAATGTAATGACTAAAATAGCTACTGATAATAATGATCCACATAAAAGAGCTGCATAGCCCAATATCATCATACTTACGTGCATCATTAACCAATGGGATTGTAGAGCAGGTACTAATATTGCGGATTGATGCATTTCGGTTAAAAGACCCGAAGTAGCAAAACCTTGGATAAACATAACACTTGGTGCAATTATTGTACTTAAATGGTTTTTATGCTTTTTTAAACATGGAATCATATGAAAAATGGAAAAACCCCATGAAAGAAAGATTAATGATTCATATAAATCACTAAATGGTAAATGGTTTGAAAAAATCCAACGAGTAACTAACAATCCCGTTATACAGAAAAAAGTTATAATCATGCCCTTTTCGGACGAATTATATAATCCTACGATTTCACTGACTAGTAAGGTTATCAAATGAATTGAAATTACAATTGATACGACCGAAAACGATATATGAGTTAATATATGCTCTAAAGTTGAAAATATCATAAAAAAATAAAAATAAAGGTCTGAATACTAGAATAGAAATCAGGAATTGAATTTATTATAGGACTTACTTTTATTTTTTCTTTTAGAAGAAAAAATAAAATGCCATGCCGCCACTCGGACTCGAACCGAGATGCTCAAGCACTGCTTCCTAAGAGCAGCGTGTCTACCAATTTCACCATAGCGGCTTACTCGAAATCATAATAACCGATTTTTAGTCAATCGTCGAGATTGAAAGAATCAATTAAAAAAAATGTAATATTTTTTAGTTAGTCAACATAATAATAAATAAGAATTCTATTATAAATTATAATAGAATTCTTATCTTATTTATTTTATTAAATTTTATTTATTAGTTATAAAAATTTAAATAATTATTAATATAAATAAAAAATTTAATAATAAATAATTATAGACAATTAATTCTATATTAAATATTCTATTGTATATTAGATATTAGAAAATATTCTTTGAATCCAGTTAATTCGAATTATTCCAACTTTCTCTATTTCTTACACAAAAAAACTTTTTGAATTCCCCGTAGAAATAGATTGTGCTAATGAAAAAGATTTCAATGCTGTCCAATACCCCCCCTTTTTCCAAAAAGTTTTCCGAATTCTTTTTTTTGATATAGAAGTGCGTTTTTTTGGAACTGCCATCCAACTAGTATAGTTTTTTCATTGCTACATACACAGTTCGATGTGAAAGACATTTTTTCTGTAAATGAAAATAAATTATTCGTTAATTAGTCAGCCATATATCTTATCTATCTGAACCCCCCCCTTTTTTTAATGTTTCTAAACATAGATGTCTTTTTTTTTTTTTTCTATATGGAAAATAATCAAATAAATTAGTTCATTTTTGAACTAATATTTCTGAATAAGAAACAAAAATTATTATTTTATTGGGTCATGTTATATAAATCATATAAATTGTTTTTATGAGTCATGATGATTCATATCAAAATAAACAAACGACTGTTTTTAGTTTTGGTGTAATTATTTATCCTCATTCTATAGATAAAAATTTTTGTATAATTGGAAAAAAAAAAATGGAATTCTTTTATTAAATATATTAAATATTATATTCCATATATATTAAAATAATATTTATTATTTCTCAATATTAAAAGTCATAAATATTATTAAAAAAAAGTTTCTTTTTCACTTAGGAATTTGGTTATTGACCCATTTTGACTTTGTACTTTGCAATATTGAAAGCGCGAAGATTCAGAAAAATGAATAATAGATAATTCTGTTTATGTGTTTTCACTTTTTTATTAACTGAACCCTTTACAAAAGAGATAAAACCGGCGAATAAGAAACAAAACTCATTAAGTAAGAATCATAAGATTTTTTAGATTTTTTATTCTTTATTTTTTTATGGAATATACACATCAATTTTCATGGATCATACCTTTCATTCCACTTCCAGTTCCTATGTTAATAGGAGTGGGGCTCCTCATTTTTCCCACGACAACAAAAAATCTTCGCCGTATGTGGGCTTTTCCTAGTATTTTTTTTTTAAGTATAGTTATGATTTTGTCGGTCGATCTGTCGATTCATCAAATCAATAACAGTTTTATCTATCAATATGTATGGTCTTGGACTATAAATAATGATCTTTCTTTAGAGTTTGGCTATTTGATCGATCCACTTACCTCTATTATGTTAATATTAATCACTACTGTTGGCATTCTGGTTCTTATTTATAGTGATAATTATATGTCTCATGATCAAGGATATTTGCGATTTTTTGCTTATATGAGTTTTTTTAATACTTCCATGTTGGGATTAGTTACTAGTTCTAATTTGATACAAATTTATATTTTTTGGGAATTGGTTGGAATGTGTTCTTATCTATTAATAGGTTTTTGGTTCACACGTCCTATTGCGGCAAATGCTTGTCAAAAAGCGTTTGTAACTAATCGTGTAGGAGATTTTGGGTTATTATTAGGAATTCTAGGTTTTTATTGGATAACAGGTAGTTTGGAGTTTCGGGATTTGTTTCAAATATTCAATAACTTGATTTATAATA